GTGGGGCAGGCTCGTACACATTGAGTACACCCTATACATGTATCATAAATCTTTACTGAATGTGACATTGGATCTATCAATTTTTTGAACGTTATCAATTTTCGATCTGGTAAAATCAGTAGTAACTGAATCATATATTGTAGACACCAGACGAATCAGTGGTTTACCAGAATTTTTTTTAATTTAATAATCAATCCACTTCTGGATCTGGTCATGAGAATGAGAGAGGTCCAAGATACTTTGATTTATTACGTTTCAGCAAACATGGTCATACGAGTTATACACGACACGCTAATTCTAATTGGTAAATATTCTATATATCTGTCTTTATTTATATCATTACGACTATTTATTCAACAAATTCGATTGATTGATACGAGTTGATTTTCTGTTACGATAGATCGACGAAACAATAGCTGGCCCAATAGCTGCTTCAGCGGCTGCAATAGCTATAACAAAGATCGAGAAAATGTCTCCTTTTAATTGTCGACTATCAAATAAATCAGAAAATGTTACGAGATTTAGATTAACCGCATTCAGTATAAGCTCAAGACACATAAGTGCTCTAACCATGTTTCGGCTTGTGATCAATCCATAAATACCGATAGAAAATAAATAGGCACTCAAAATAAGTACATGCTCGGTCATCATTGACCAACTCCTCATCAATTGAGATTGATTTCAATATGAACAACAATACAATTTAACCGATTTGATTGACTAGAATATAACAAGTACGGAAAAAAGGAAGGTATTAGTAATGGATCGAACTCAAACCCATTCAATTTAATATATGAACAATAGAATATCAAAATGGAACTGAAGGGAAATTGATGTGATAATAATAACACAGAACAAAACACGGCCTTATTTATTTTATTTGATTTTGTATTTCTAATTCTAAGTATTTATTACTGACGAGCCATAGCAATTGCACCTATCAAAGCAACTAAAAGAATTATAGAAATGAGTTCAAATGGAAGATAAAAATCTGTTGATAAATGAATTCCAATTTGTTGAACGTTACTTGTCAGGTCCTGCTCTATAATCTGATTTGATCTTGTAGTCCAAATAATCCCGTACCATGACGTATCTGAGATAGTAGTAATTAGTGAAAAAAGAATACTTGTACAAACCAGTGAAGTAACTCCATCTCCAACTGTCCAAAGATATAAATCTTTGTAATATTCTGAACCATTCATGAACATCACAGCAAATACGATTAAGACATTTACGGCTCCCACGTAAATAAGGAGCTGTGCAGCAGCTACAAAATAGGAGTTAGATGGAATATGGAATAAGGATATACAAACAAGAACCAATCCTAATGAAAAGGCAGAATAAATTGGATTGGTAAGTAATACCACCCCTAGGCCTCCTAATATAAGACCTGATCCTAGAAATACTAAAAGAATATCATGTATTGATCCAGGTAAATCCATTATGTGTAAAATAAGAGATAAATAAGTTGAAATATTTCATTTTCATGACCTTACTGACCGGGCCAGGAAAAAAGAGGTTACCCTATCTTTCTTTTTTTTTTCTTGTATATGCCTAATTGAATTGAATCTTAATGTGGTGTGGATTGATGTAGATACAGTTATTGGACCAATCCCGCTTTTGTATCCGAAAGAGTAGTTGAAATTTGATATTTCGAAATCATCACGGATATATGAATCTATTCGAAATCCAAATCAAGCCGTGATTCTCACCAATCAATAGTTATGTTTTGTAGTTACTAACCAACCAAAATGAAAGAAACTTCGCTTCTTTAGATCAAAACGGAATCTTAGTAATTGGTAATCGTTCTTGAATCAAGGGGGTTATCCGTGGCTATTTTTATTTGAGTCGAATTCATAATTGTTCGAATTGTGTAATCGCCAATTACTGACATTGGTAACCGACCCAAAGCAATTTGATTATAATTCAATTCGTGACGATCGTAAGTAGAAAGTTCATATTCTTCAGTCATTGATAAACAGTTTGTTGGACAATACTCGACGCAGTTACCACAAAATATACAGATTCCGAAATCAATACTATAATTAAGCAATCGTTTCTTTCTAATATCTGTTTCCAATCTCCAATCAACAACGGGTAGATCTATGGGGCATACACGAACACATACTTCACAAGCAATGCATTTATCAAATTCAAAGTGGATTCGACCGCGGAAACGCTCTGATGTGATCGATTTTTCATAAGGATATTGAATAGTTACAGGTAAACGATTCGCGTGGGATAAGGTAATCATGAAACTTTGACCAATGTACCTTGCAGCTCGTACTGTTTGTTGACCATAATTCATGAACCCGGTCACCATAGGGAACATATCGTGGATATCCATGAATAAATTGATGTTTCTTTCTCTTGCTTGAGAGAGGTTATGAATCTAGAATACCGTATTCTGTTACAGTGAAAGGAGTTGGGAAGAAGTTGTCAATAATAGATTACCTAGAGAAATAGGTAAAAGAAATTTCCATCCAAGATTTAATAGTTG